GATTTCACTATATTTCTGACCTGGAACAGGACCTATCACAAGAATATTTTTTTTTGTGGGACGATAACTCTGAAAAGAAAGATTGCCCATCTTTTCTTTCATTTCGGGAGAAATACGATCGGAGGGGGCTAATTCAAATCCCTCAGGTAAAATAAGAACAGCCCCTACATTCAAACCTCCTTTTTTACCATTAGCAAGAACCTGTTTCAGTTGCATATCATAAGGAAGTCTTACAACTGCTTCAAATACAGTATCAGGAAGTATCGCTTGTGGAACCTCAATATCTACGGGCTTATTAGCTAAATGGCAATTGGCACAGACAATACGCCCAGTCGCCTCTCGTGGATTTTCATAACCCTGCTGCGCAAAAATAGGATATGCATATGAAGTAGATGGCCAAGTTATAACATATAGCATGATTGATACAGAAATGGATCGAGCCATCTGCTCCTTTATCCGAGAAAAGATATTTCTTTTTTGCATGGTCCAATCGTTGATCCCGAGAATTTCTACAATAAATTAGGTAGGTTACTAGTATAGTTCCCTATCCAAGATTCTGCTATTGTAATGGAATAATTTGACTGGAATGGAATACAGGAAGAATCTCTGGGATGGGTATAAATATAAAAGGTGAGTAAGATTTTTAATGCTTTGTTTATGTATGTACAAACAAAGTAACAAACGATTAATATCGGTGAACCAGTCTTTAGTCATTCATTGAATGATAAATCACTACAAGTGACGGAGATACGCGATTTAAATAACGGAAAATAAAATATTTTAAAAGTGTATCTAGAATGACTGGGAAAGTGGAAACAAGACCCGATATAATTTGATCATTATGATCAAATCCAAAATCCTTGGAGATAGAGCCGATCATTAGTTCCCAACCATGAGGCGAATGGAATCCGATACATAAATCAGTTAATAAAAGAATAGAAAAAGCTTTTATTGTGTCACTTAAGTTGTAGATAAATTCTTTCACCCAAGAATTAAGAACGAGAAGTTCTTCATTAGCCAGAATAGAATAACCACTTAGAATAGCGAAACATATTATATTTGTCGAGAAGTGCAAAATGCTATGAATATGACCCTCATTGTGCATCTTGACCAATTGTATCGTTTCTTTGTGGATTCCTATACGGAGCTTTTGTATATGTGTCTCCGGGTACTCCTTTATCATTTCGTCCAAAAATAAAAATTCTTCTAATTCTATGAATTTTTCTAGAAGTTTCTTTTCTTTAATATCATTCAAAAACGTTTCAGGTTGCCTAGTATTCCACCAATTTGTAAACCAGGATTCCAGGTTTTTTTTTAATGAGAGAGAAACCCACGAGGGTAAAAATATAATAGATGCAAAATATGTGAGGGTAGTTAATTTTTTCTTTTGTGGCATTTTTAATCCGTAAATTACTAATGAAACCACCTCTTTCGTCGACTCTATCCGGTCGAATATTTCTATGAAGCATGAGTTTTCTATAACAAGGTATCGAACCTATGGTTCTAAGACTTCTTTTTTCTTTTTCACTTATTGGTTAGTCCTTGGATCAAGAAAGAATATAGAAATAAGAAAAAAGGTTTACTTCGAATGAATAAAAAAATTTTCGGGTCTTTCTATTAGTCAAATTTGAAACAATTGCATCTTTTCGATGAATGTTCGAAACAGCCACCTTTGTTAGATCCATTATTTCGAAGGGCTACCTACAGCCCAGGAATACTTGAGGGAAATTATGAAAAAATCGATATAATGTCGAAATCGAAAATGGGTAGCAAAACCTGAGAAAGTTTGGATTTTTATAGTTATTAAGGGATCCAATCATTGATTTGATGATCAAGCAGGAAAAAGGCGTATAAAAAGAAAAATCGCTTGACTAAAAAAATAAAAAAATAGGGGTTATTTACAATATAGAATCCATCCGTATCTAACCTACCAATTCAAAATAAAATAGTGGGCCCCACCCCCCAAAAAGATGAATTCTAGATTATATTCTGAAATGTTCTGAGATATGTGAAGAACCCATACTTCTTAGACTTGTTACTAGTCTGAAATAATGAAGTTTTTTTTGTTTACACAAAAAGAGTTTTTTTGTGTATTCCATATACGTATTCCATATACATCGGCTTTTGCTCGAATGAGTGTTCTGAAAAAACCGAAGTTAAGTTCTATAAAATTAGGATTCCTTAGTCCCCTCCCCCATGCTAACAAAGCATTAATTCTTCTCATTTCAAAATACTTCAATTGGTACGCGCAAGAAATAGGCTAATTCAGCTGCTTTTTGTTCAATTTCTCGTGGAGTCAAGTTCTCATCAGTACGAGTCAAGGGAATGGCTCCCTGGCCTCTGATTTCCATATAAAGGACACGACGAGGAAAAAGACCCTCTTTCATTTCGATTCTAATCGACTGTACATCCCTCATAAGGAATCGAAGGAAGATACGACGATTTATTCCAGGAAATCCCCAACGAAAAATACACACTATTCCTTCTTTTCGATCGAATCGGTCATAACCACTACCTACATTACACGAAATTGTGCACCACAAATAGGAGCTAATGAACAGACCCGCGATCCCATAGAAAGACATAACAATGCCTTGTGGAAAAAATAGGATTTCCTGAGACGGGAATAAGGAGATCAGATTCCTACCAAGATAACTAGAAGTTCCAACCAATAAGAACCCTAGTGAACCTAAAAGAAGGATACAGGCCCAGCAGAAATTACTTGTTTTTCGAGACCCCGTTATAAGTTCTATCCATATACGTTCTGAGCGCCAGTTCATACTAGATCAAGTTGCATTTTATTGGAATTGAGAGAATAACCCAAATGAATTTTACTTTACTTTTTTTGTTCCCGAAGTAACTCTCATCAACTAGCACGATTATGATGTGAACCATTAGAAATAATTCATCAAATTGGTTAGATATAAAAGCGTCTGCTTCATAGGGATCTAGACAATCTTATTTTTTTGAACATGAAGAAATAAAGAAGCCATTGCAATTGCCGGGAAAACTAGGCCCACTAAAGGTACAAAAATGGAGGGTAAATCAAAAGCTGTCATAGAATGGATACCTCGATTTAAAATATGTACCTGTTATAAAGATATCTTATGATAAGTATATCTATTATAAGTATAGAATAATAAGTGCAAGGAATGTAGAACTAAATATAAGTTCTCGCGGTAGATATCGAAATATGCACAATTTGTATTCTATAATTTTATCTATTTGATTTTTTCTATCTCTATAATACGTAAGAGGATAAGATGAAATTCTTTCTTCTTCATAAAATATAAAAAAAATGCATTCTTTTATCCTGTTGATCGAAACTTCCTGATTCCTAATCAGGAATATAGCACCGATTATAGGTATAAAATACAGATCTGGGGGGAAAAAAGTATCCGGAACTTCTGATTCTTCTTACAATATAAATTTATTTTATGCCCGTAATGAAAACGAACTCCTCTTTTTTTCTTACTAAAATACTTCTTTTTTGCCCCAAATAAAATAACTTAATTGAATGCTCTACTTGATTGAATTTTTATTTAAGGGAAAGAAACCGTGAAGCTGAAATAACTCACCCAGAACACTTTTTAAAAGATTACGCGGTACGATTGAGTCCAATAAGCCCTTATGGAATAAATACTCAGCCGCCTGGGAACCATCAGGTACTGTCTTATTCAATGTTTGTTCAATTACTCGTTTACCCGCAAATGCAATGTAGGCATTAGGTTCGGCAATAATGATATCTCCCAACATACCAAAACTTGCAGTCACCCCACCGGTTGTAGGAGATGTAAGGATTGATACATAGAATAACTTTTTATTCAATTGATAATTATATGAAGCGGAAGATATTTTAGCCATTTGCATCAAGCTCAAACTTCCTTCTTGCATGCGCGCTCCTCCCGAAGCACAAACTATAATAAGAGGGAGAGCTTTACGACTCGCATGCTCGATCAAACGGGTAATTTTCTCGCCTACTACGGATCCCATACTGCCCCCCATGAACTGAAAATCCATAACCCCAATAGCTATGGGAATACCATTTAGTTGACCTATGCCTGTTTGAATAGCCTCAGTTAACCCTGTTTTTCTTTGATAAGAATCGATACGATCTTTATAAGGTTCCTCTTCTGAATGAAATTCAATGGGGTCCATAGAAACCATGTCTTCATTCATAGGATCCCAAGTACCCGGATCAACCGAAAGCTCAATTCTATCTGAACTGCTCATTTTCAAATGATATCCGCATTGTTCACAAACATTTAGTTTTGACTTAAAAAATTTCTTATAATTTAACCCATAACAACTTTCGCATTGAACCCACAAATGTCTGTATTTTTTATTTATATCGAGATCATTATATCTTCTTCTCATATTGAAATCACTTCTATTTGTGCTAATTCTTATACTGGAACTCTCGTTGGCACTACTATTTACACTTTCATTACAAATGTAACTATACGTGTAACTGTCGCTGTAATTGTCGCTACCGCCTGAAATGTAATTATCAATACTTATTTCAGAACGAAGATAACTATCAATGCAATTAAAAATGTGATTATTCCAACTATATTGAGTATCATACATATAACGATCGTAGTAGTGATTGTCACTTTGAGAACCATTATTCAGATAACTATAAAAGGCACTTTCTAGTTCATTCATAAAAGAGCGGTCGTTGTCAATCTCGAAAATAAAATTTTCAATATTAAAATATATCGAATAACTGTTACCATTATGATCTCTAACTAAAAAGATGTCATCAGAGATGAAACTCCGAATGTCCCTGACATCGAAAAAAGTATCCATATTATTAGAACTGGAATTATCACTATCGCCCCAACTATCAATATTTTTATCCCTATCATATATAACGGGATCTTCACTTTCACCGGTATTTTCAATAGGACCAAGACTATGCATTGATTTACTTAGCCCAGACCTATGTTTTAATTCCTCGTTAAACAATATCGAATGGAACCACCTTTTTTCCATAG